TTCACTAGGACAAGAATCCTCTTCACCTTCACTTTCACCTTCATCTTCATCTTTATCATAATCATAATCCGGAACATTCTGTGCAAGGTAAGCCTCGTCATAGTTAAAAAGAGCGAACTGGATCTCCTCGGCCAAAACTACGCTGTACCAATAGGGAAATCCCAATGCATTGTCATTGGCCCTTTCGATCCAATCCAATAGAAAGCCCCAAGGGGACCATATTCTAGGAGCCCAAACTATGAACTCGGATAACATCGTCTTCGGGTTGAATTTTTTCCCCCCGGGAAGGACGATCGTCTGCGGTGCGTCGAGAATTCCCTGATCAAGTATAGAACCAAATGCACGGTGCATCCTAGCTGAGGGATTCTTTGGTTGGGGCCGAAGAGGCAATGTCACTGGATCCTTATCAAACTGACTGCAATCTTTTTCTGGCCGCGAGATTCCCGCTAGAACGCTTTCTATTTCTAATAGGCCATGAACTAGATCAGAATTATTATCAACGAGTCTACCAAAAGCGATCCCAGTGTTTTCATCTCCGGGTTGAGACCAAAGATCTTGAGCGACCGATCCGGCAGAACAAGTCAAAAGATAAAGAAGTATCGTTAATCTCTTCATGCTCATTCCAAGTTGGCAGTACCATCTGTACACATAAGAATCCCCGTCGGTACCTAATTTCTTAAACATATAGATAGCTATAGGATCTATGGGGCAATTACTTAGAAGGAAATTGTGTGTTACAGCCCTTCCTATCTGATAGAAAAGCATCCGAGAATTCCGAACCGGTCTTACACGGGCTCGCAAATCCCAAGTTTGTCTATGAAGAGCGGATCTAATTGTATTATCGTCTATAATGGATTTCCCCTGTGCAAGACTAATCGATAGGGCCTCATTGGTAAGTGCTACAACCTCTTGTGCAGTGGAACCCATGGTTATGGACTCGAATACATTAGTATGGAAGATTTTTTTTTCCAAGCGAAATCCCCTAGTATATGAAAGAGTTAAAAAGTGCTTTCGTTGTTGTGAAATAAGAGGCCTTCGCACCTTAATGCACGTATTTAATCTCTTCATAGCTATTAGAGAGGGATCCATTTTTTGGGGAAGATGGGTCGAAGCAATAACAAGACTATTTCTAGTGGAAGAGTTTTCAGAATCCCAGGAGAGAAGGTGCACTAATAGACCGAGGTAGAAGAAAGTCGAATTCAACTCCACCTCATGAATGTTTGGAATCCATATTATGCAAGGAGACATTGCTTTTGCTAATTCGAATTGAAGGCAGAGATAAAGTGCGGATACGCGCCATATCGTATCCATGTCCTTAGTTTCATACATCATAGTTAGCAGTTCCAGCTCCACATCAATGTCACGACCGTGATCGGCACTATCATTAATATCTCTCTCAATATAGTCAAGAGCATGAATATCTTCACGAACAATCTCAATATCGTTACGACTCTCAAAATCCATATCATCATCATCGTCACTGTCATCCTTCTCATTCCCATCCTCATCAACAAAATCATCATCGAAACGAAAAATTGTATCCCGGAACTTGTGCGGCAATATCGTAATGAAAGGAAGATAGGAGTTTTTCGCTAGGTAGTTGACCAAATAGGATCGTCCAAGTCCTATAGAACCTATCACTAAAATACCCCTAGAGGGGGATAAGTGTACGCGGAGCGAAAAGGGTTTTCGATGAGATGGGATAGGAAAAGGATCAGCCCCAGACGAGGTTTGTGCATAAGTGAGTGCCTGATAATAAGCAAGGAATATCCGTTTTTCTGCTAAACAGGATGTATTGAACTCATAATTTAGTAGATCCTTTTTATGAAGGTCAACTATGTTTCGTAAGTAAAATTCGCCCGGTTGTTCAATCATTTGATCATCATATTCATTCTTTGATAAATGATCACTATCAGTCATCAGACTCCATAAAATTTTATCAATCCTTTTTTCTGTCGTTACGTTGGAGAACTGACTCAAGACTTCTCTTTCTTCATTCTCAACCCAATTACTGTTTGCGGCCCAGTAGTCTATTTTATCATCAATCCACCCCTTCGCGTTTTTTCTTTTTCTTATCAATGAATAGATCTCTTTACTTGTATGATTTAGATATCTCGTATTTATCGAAAAAGCGATTTGATTGATGGGGATACTTAAGAGATTGATGGGGATACTTAAGAGATTGATGATCTCGCTGAGATTGATATTAAAAATGTTCTTCTTCTTAACGCGTATTCCATAAACATTACCTAATAACATGTTTGGCAGAGCACCTAGAAAGAAATTAGTTAACCTTAACCAGAAAGAAGTCGATGCAGATGGAGGATAATGATCCAGAAGTTTTTCCAACTCAATCTCAATCATAGATGATTCCATGATCAAAGATTTGACCTTTTCGAAGTCACTAAAGGCACCGAAAACAGAGAAAAGACTTGAACAAACGAGATATCCAGCAACAAGAAGAAGGAAACGGATTGAAGCGTGGAACGCCCGATAATTT